TTCTTATACAGTTCGAACGATCTATGGGGTATTAGGCATCAAAATTTGGATATTTCTAGACGGGGAATAATAAACCTTTATTTCCCTTTCCATTCTATCCAGCGATGGAACAAAAAATGATCAATGCGTTTCTTCTTTTTCTTTTCTGTTCAATAAAAAAAAAATGAACAATTAGAATTCTATTCTCTATTCTATAGGGTTGAATAAAAATTCAATTAATCTTTTGATAAAATTGCAATGCTTAGTGTGTGACTCGTTGGTTTTTTGAGGGTTAGTATAAAAAACCAGCCCCATAGTATAAACAAATAACTATAGAAGTAATAACCAACTCATCACTTCGTATTATCTGGATCCAAAGAACCAGTCAAGATATGATATATTGTTCATATTGTTGTAGCAACTGAAATCTTTTTTTATTCAAAAAATCTGCTTCTAAGTTGTGAATCGAAATAACGAAATAAAAAAGAAAGGGTAAAGGGTATGGATAAATGGAAGGATGAGAGAAAGAAAGAAAAAGAATATTGATGATATATAATTCCAATATGTAAGGTCTATGAGTCATCTCAGAAAAAAAGCTGTGTAATAAAGCATCAATACGGATTCCTCATTAAATGGATCTGCTCATCGAACAAAAAATAAAGAGCTTCGAGCCAATAAAGACTAAGAATATTGACTCAAGAACTAATAGCTCCATTGTAGAATTCAGACCTAACCGTTAAGTAAGAAGCGATGGGAACGATGGAACCTGTGAATTCAAAAGATTCTAGTGAAAATGAATTCGAATGATTCATTGATCGGGATGGCGGAACCGACCAGAGACCAATTCATCTATTCGGAAAAGTTATGAACGAATGATAGAACTGAAATAGAAATTGAAAGAGTAAATATTCGCCCGCGAAAACTTGATTTTCTTGGATTGCTAAATTTGGGCCAATCCAATACGATAAAGAGTAAAACAAAAGAAAGATTCGTTTTAACATTCTAAAAAATATATATAAATAGAAGAAAAAAATAGTTATTTAATATATTTAGTTATCTATACAAACAAGATATACAAATTAGTAATAGATTTGATCTAGATTAAATGAAATCCATGATTCCGTATATTACTTATTAAATACATGTATATCTTAATTCAAATTATTTTATATCTGAATTGAATTCAAAATCTTTAATTTGAATTCATTTTATTCGCGAGGAGCTGGATGAGAAGAAACTCTCACGTCCGGTTCTGTAGTAGAGATGGAATTCAAAACAAACCATCAACTATAACCCCAAAAGAACCAGATTCCGTAAACAACATAGAGGAAGAATGAAGGGAATATCTTATCGAGGTAATGATATTTGTTTTGGTAAATATGCTCTTCAGGCACTTGAACCCGCTTGGATCACATCTAGACAAATAGAAGCAGGTCGACGAGCAATGACACGAAATGCACGTCGCGGTGGAAAAATATGGGTCCGTATATTTCCAGATAAACCAGTTACAGTAAGACCCGCAGAAACACGTATGGGTTCGGGGAAAGGCTCTCCCGAATATTGGGTAGCTGTTGTTAAACCAGGTCGAATCCTTTATGAAATGGGTGGAGTAACAGAAAATATAGCCAGAAGGGCTATTTCAATAGCAGCGTCCAAAATGCCTATACGAACTCAATTCATCATTTCGGGATAAAAAAGAAATAGACCTTGGGTAAAAAAAATAGCGGGTACCGGTTTATTTTTTTGGACAAACAATATTTCTTTTTTTCTTCGACCTTTGCATTGTAAAAAACAGATAAAAAAAAAAAAAAAATGATATGATTCAACCTCAGACCCATTTGAATGTAGCAGATAATAGCGGGGCTCGAGAATTGATGTGTATTCGAATCATAGGAGCTAGCAACCGTCGATATGCTCATATTGGTGACGTTATTGTTGCTGTGATAAAAGACGCAGTTCCAAACATGCCTCTAGAAAGATCAGAAGTGGTCAGAGCTGTAATTGTCCGTACTTGTAAAGAACTTAAACGTGACAACGGTATGATAATACGATATGATGACAATGCTGCAGTTGTGATTGATCAAGAAGGAAATCCAAAAGGAACTCGAGTTTTTGGTGCGATTGCCCGAGAATTGAGACAGTTAAATTTTACTAAAATAGTTTCATTAGCTCCCGAGGTATTATAAAATGAGACCACGATATGGTTATAGTAGGGTCTTTAAAAGAAATGGATTAAGATTAATTTAGTATATTTTGTCTCACGTATATACCTTTCCAAATTAATATTCATAAACAAATACGTAAAAAAAAAAAAAAAAGAAAAACATGTTGATTATATCCAAATTTGGAGGCACCAATAATTTTAATTAATCATGGGTAGTGATACTATTGCTGACATAATAACCTCTATACGAAATGCCGATATGTATAGAAAAAGCGTGGTTCGAGTAGCATCTACTAATATCAGCCAAAGTATTGTTAAAATACTTTTACGAGAGGGTTTTATCGAAAACGTGAGAAAACATCGGGAAAACAACAAATATTTTTTGGTTTTAACCCTACGACATAGAAGGAATAGGAAAAGGCCTTATAGAAATCTTTTAAATTTAAAACGGATCAGTCGGCCGGGTCTACGAATCTATTCTAACTATCAAGGAATTCCTAGAATTTTAGGTGGGATGGGGGTTGTAATTCTTTCTACCTCTCGGGGTATAATGACAGACCGAGAGGCTCGACTAGAAAGAATAGGCGGAGAAATTTTGTGTTATATATGGTAATCCTTCTAATATCCAAATTGAATCCGAAACTTATTATTTGTAAAAAAGAAAAGGGGTGGGTTGTCTAATAGGGTTCTTCCTCCACTAGTTGATACTTCAAGGGGGGTTTACCTAGAATGAAAGAACAAAAATGGATTCATGAAGGTTTAATTACGGAATCGCTTCCCAACGGCATGTTCCGGGTTCGTTTAGATAATGAAGATATGATTCTAGGTTATGTTTCAGGAAAGATCCGACGTAGTTTTATACGGATACTGCCAGGAGATAGAGTCAAAATTGAAGTAAGTCGTTATGATTCAACCAGAGGCCGTATAATTTATCGACTCCGCAACAAAGATTCGAAAGATTAGGTGTTTTTTCAACTTAACTATTTCTTTCGTAGGAATCCTATTCGAAATAGAAAATTTCAAGAAACTTATTTTCTTCCAAGAAGTATTAAAGTAAGGAGTGTCAAATATGAAAATAAGAGCTTCTGTTCGTAAAATTTGTGAAAAATGTCGACTAATCCGTCGTCGGGGACGAATTATAGTAATTTGTTCCAACCCAAGGCATAAACAAAGACAAGGATAATAAGACTAGTTAAAGACCCGATATACAAAAAGAAGGGGGATCTGTTTTGACATGAAATGGATATATCCATATATCTCTGACTCAAATTTATGAGATGATAAAATATGGCAAAAGCTATACCGAAAAAGGGTTCACGTGGACGTATTGGTTCACGTAAGAGTACACGTAGAATACCAAAGGGAGTTATTCATATTCAAGCAAGTTTTAATAATACCATTGTGACTGTTACAGATGTACGGGGGCGAGTGGTTTCTTGGTCCTCCGCCGGTACTTGTGGCTTCCGAGGTACAAGAAGAGGGACGCCATTTGCTGCTCAAACCGCAGCGGGAAATGCTATTCGTACAGTAGTAGATCAAGGTATGCAACGAGCAGAAGTCATGATAAAGGGTCCCGGTCTCGGAAGAGACGCAGCATTACGAGCTATTCGCAGAAGTGGTATACTATTAACTTTCGTACGGGATGTAACCCCTATGCCACATAATGGCTGTAGACCCCCGAAAAAAAGACGCGTGTAGCAATAAAAATGGAAGATATTTCAAGAGCAAGAGAAACAAGAGAAATAAATGATTCAACGATCTGATCAAATAATATTATTATGGTTCGAGAGAAAGTAACAGTATCTACTCGGACACTACAGTGGAAGTGTGTTGAATCAAGAGCAGACAATAAGCGTCTTTTTTATGGGCGCTTTATTCTGTCTCCACTTATGAAAGGTCAAGCGGACACAATAGGCATTGCGATGCGAAGAGCTTTGCTTGGAGAAATAGAAGGAACATGTATCACACGCGCAAAATCTGAGAAAATACCCCACGAATATTCTACCATAACGGGTATTCAAGAATCAGTACATGAAATTTTAATGAATTTGAAAGAAATCGTATTGAGAAGTAATCTCTATGGAACTTGTGAGGCGTCTATTTGTGTCAGGGGCCCTGGATATGTAACTGCTCAAGATATCATCTTACCGCCTTATGTAGAAATCGTCGATAATACACAGCATATAGCTAGCTTGACGAAACCAATTGAGTTGGTTATTGGATTACAAATAGAGAAGAATCGCGGATATCTTATAAAAGCGCCAAACACCTTTCAAGATGGAAGTTATCCTATAGATCCTGTATTCATGCCTGTTCGAAATGCGAATCATAGTATTCATTATTTTGGGAATGGAAATGGTAAACAAGAAATACTATTTCTCGAAATATGGACAAATGGAAGTTTAACTCCTAAAGAAGCACTTCACGAAGCCTCCCGGAATTTGATTGATTTATTTATTCCCTTTTTACATACCGAAGAAGAAAATTTCAATTTAGAGGACAATCACCACATGGTTCCTTTACCCCCTTTTACCTTTTATGATAAATTGGCTAAACTAACAAAAAAAAAAAAAATGGCGTTGAAATCGATTTTTATTGACCAATCAGAATTGCCTCCCAGGATCTATAATTGCCTCAAAAGGTCCAATATATATACATTGTTGGACCTTTTAAATAACAGTCAAGAAGATCTTATGAAAATGGAGCATTTTCGCATAGAAGATGTAAAACAAATATTAGGCATTCTAGAAAAAAATTTCGTAATTGATTTACCGAAAACTAAGTTTTAAATCCATTTTTTCATCTTTTTTTTTTAGAAAAAGACCAAAAATCGGTTTTGAATCTTTAGCCCAATTCA